TCTTATGTAAGACTGGGACGGATTCTATCTTCCAGAGTTGCAATTATTCATTGCAAGCACTTCAGTTCTTATAATTAATAATTAAATGCTCAATACCCAAGTAGGCTTACATACAAAGTTGATCTTGATCAAGTGCTTTCTGGGTTGTCTCAGATCTTTGCAATTAATTGGCGTTTATCCCCAAAGTATCTCGAGCCCTTTTTACATATAAAGATTTTACTTGTTACTAATAGAGTCTAGCCCCTTTTCTCCGTTAGATCCCTTGTTTCACTCCGATAGTATCATAATTCGGCTCAATGCAAAGGAAATGGATGCATTTCCATACTATTAATAAAGATTAACTTAAATAAGAATTAAGTAAAATCGATACCAAATTTGGCTCATGCCACATCACTTATTATACTGGATCTTACGGAGCCTATTCACGCACGACACGAATAGATTTGAGTTTTTGATCATAGAGAAAAGATTCTCTTCAAGCGAACCAGCCTATCCTCTGCATGGGGCTTACACGGTGGTTAGAACAAAGACACATTTGGTTCTGAATTCTAATGTGGCAGATAACATATATCTACATGGCACAATCAATAGTTCAAGTCACACACTCCCATAATCCATTTTTTCTTTAGAAAATTCCCTTTAACCCCACAATAGTGGATTATTTATTTGACACAAATAGTTGAAGGGAAATATCCAAATACATGTCCTATTCTTTTCAATAATCCATATGTGTAGCAATGAAATACTGTTGTTCCTCTACCACGTGATAGAAAGATTTATTTGAAATAGCTATGATCTCTCTTCTCTATAAAGGACCAGAAATACCTTGTTTACGTATCATTGGAAAGTGCATTAACATAAATACAGCAGTAAGAAGGGGTAATACAAAAGTGTGTAAACTATAAAACCGGGTTAAAGTGGATTGGCCCACACTCGCACTTCCACGTAATAACTCTACTAAAGGCGATCCTATTACAGGAATAGCGTCGGGTACGCCTGTTACAATTTTGACTGCCCAATAACCTATTTGGTCCCAAGGTAAGGAATAACCGGTTACACCAAAAGATGCGGTCAATACAGCCAGAACCACACCTGTAACCCAAGTTAATTCGCGGGGTCTTTTAAACCCACCGGTGAGATAAACACGAAATACGTGCAGGATCATCATTAGGACCATCATACTTGCCGACCATCGATGAACCGATCGGATTAACCACCCAAAGTTAGCTTCAGTCATGATATATTGAACCGAAGAAAAAGCCTCAGTAACAGTCGGACGGTAGTAAAAAGTCATAGCAAATCCTGTAGCTACTTGTACTAAAAAACAGGTAAGCGTAATTCCTCCGAGACAATAAAATATGTTGACATGGGGAGGAACGTATTTACTAGTTATATCATCTGCAATCGCCTGAATCTCGAGACGTTCTTCGAACCAATCATACACTTTATTGAGATAGGTAAACCAAGAGGGCTCCCCCTCCGAGAACCGTATAGGAGAATTTCATCTCGTACAGCTCAAGCAAAAGCACACAAAGGCTGATTGCAACGAGTATGGAATAGAAGGTTGGAAACTTCTGACTTTCTTTTTTGATTCAATCTTCTTTGACGAGACGAAAGAATAAAAAAATCCGACAATTCTTCTTTATGGTGATAGTGCCACAACATCAAGTTGGCTCATTTATCTTTATGGTAATCTTTAAAGGCCTCGTGAATCTTCTCGTTCCCTATTTCTTTTTTTTCTTTGATTATTCTTTTGATTTGTATGTAATTCGTCTTTTTTTTTTATTAATAGGAATTCTCTTGTTAAGACCCTATGAATTAATTAAAACCTTAGATTCATACTTACACCTCGGATGATTATGATTCTCAAGAAAAACTTCAAGTTTAGCCCAAAGCTTCTCTGAGTAAAAACCCTTGGATCATCACTTATTTAATGAATCGATATCGATAATATAATAATGACCCAAAACCCAAAGCAAAGAAACTGTTGTCCTTGTGCTTAAAATAAGCATAAACAGGAGTTGAAAAAAGAAAAATCTTTTCATTTCGAATTTGCTAGCTTCTTATTCTTTGAAAATGGTTTGGGGGCCGGTCATGGGGTCTAACTATTCAATATAAATCATAGTTACACTATTTCATGAGTTATTTCATATATTTCGTGTTTCAAATACTAGTGGAATAAGTATCCGACGAGGTAAAAACCTATCTTTATCGAGATGACAGATCGGTTTTCTGTACTAGCACTAGGATCAATTCTAACAAGTCACACACTCATATTCCGGAAATACAGAAACAAAAAAATTTCGCGGTCGAACTACCAAAAAATAATGGGGTAGAAATCTGAGCCCTAAATTAGTCACTTTATATTGATAAAGCCGAGATTCTTGTGGATCTAGTTCATTGAAATTCCGTCCAGTAAAACGGAAGAATTATAAATCTCCAAAATAATAGATAAGAATATTGCAAAAAGAGCCATTGCGACACCCATCAAAGGAGTAGTTCCCCATCCAGGAGCTACTTTACCATATTCCGAATTCAACGGTTTCAACAACCCCCCTAGACCTGTTTGTTTTGGACGTGCTTTTGAGCTCTCCTCAACGGTTTGTGTAGCCATAAATCGTATTATAGTAATTGAGATCTGTTGACTTTGTATACTATTCTGTTGTAAATAAACAATCTTATCATAGATTCATTGTGATCTTGAAATTCTATAATAATGGAAACAGCAACCCTAGTCGCCATCTCTGTATCTGGTTTACTTGTAAGTTTTACTGGGTACGCCTTATATACCGCTTTTGGGCAACCCGCTCAACAACTACGAGATCCATTCGAGGAACACGGAGACTAATTGAAGTAATGAGCCTCCATAGTTTGGGAGGCTCATTACTTCAATTGAGAGAATCAAAAATCATTTTTTAGTTTGAATTTTCGGCGGTTCTCTAAAAAAGATAGCGAAAAAAATTATCCCGAGAGTCGAGACTAAGAGGAATGTATAAACCAATGCTTCCATAGGTTCGATCGTGGTTTACAATTATAACTTTCATACCTGTTTATTTTGAACCATCTACCGGATAAAAAAAACAAGAGTCAAAGAAATGGTAGTGATTCAAATTAGGATTTTTCTAATACCCTAGGTAAAATAAATAAAGAAGCAAAAGATATCCCAACAATGTTGTATTAGACGGCTTGTTTTCTTGTAGTCGGATCTCCTAGTTTTTGGAATGCTCCAAATTCTACTTGCGAATCCAAATCTGGGTCAATACCTGCAAAAACATCTCTAAACAGAGTTCTAGCACCATGCCAAATGTGTCCGAAGAAGAAGAGCAGAGCAAACGATGCATGTCCAAAAGTAAACCAACCTCGTGGACTGCTACGAAAAACACCATCAGATTTTAAAGTAGCACGATCTAATTCAAAAATTTCACCCAATTGAGCGCGTCTCGCATATTTTTTCACAGTAGCGGGATCGCTGTAACTGACTCCGTTAAGTTCACCACCATAGAACTCAACAGTTACACCTACTTGTTCAACACTATACTTCGATTCTGCCCTTCTAAAAGGAACGTCAGCTCTAACAATTCCGTCTCCATCTACCAAAACAACGGGAAATGTTTCAAAAAAGGTAGGCATACGACGGACAAAAAGTTCACGTCCTTCTTTATCTCTAAAGACGGGGTGTCCTAACCATCCAACAGCTATTCCATCCCCACTGTCCATGGATCCTGCTCTGAATAATCCTCCTTTTGCCGGATTATTGCCGATGTAATCATAAAACGCTAATTTTTCCGGAATTTTTGACCAAGCTTCTGTTAAACTTTTATTTTCGGCTAGGCCAGCACTGACTCTTCGATATAGTTCTTGCTGGAAGTATCCCTGATCCCATTGATAACGAGTAGGACCAAATAATTCGATTGGGGTAGTTGCAGAACCATACCACATAGTTCCCGCAACAACAAAAGCAGCAAAAAAGACAGCAGCGATACTACTGGAAAGGACAGTTTCAATATTACCCATACGTAATCCTTTGTATAGACGTTGGGGCGGACGGACACTCAGATGGAATAGGCCCGCTAATATGCCCAAAGTGCCTGCTGCAATATGATGAGAGGCGATTCCGCCCGGAACAAAAGGATCAAAACCTTCCACGCCCCATGCTGGGTTTACCGATTGTACTTTTCCAGTTAATCCATAAGGATCGGACACCCATATGCCAGGACCATACAAACCTGTTACATGAAATACGCCAAAACCAAAGCACGCCACCCCTGAAAGAAATAAATGAATTCCAAAGATCTTGGGCAAATCCAAAGAAGGCTTGCCTGTACGTTCATCCGAAAATATTTCTAGATCCCAATATACCCAATGCCAAATAGCTGCCAAGAAGCACAACCCCGAAAACATAATATGTGCCCCGGCCACTCCTTCGTAACTCCAAATACCTGGATTTGTTACAGTTCCACCTGTAATACTCCAACCGCCCCATGAATTAGTTATTCCTAAACGTGTCATGAAGGGTATAACAAACATACCTTGTCTCCACATTGGATCAAGAACGGGATCAGAAGGATCAAAAACTGCTAATTCATATAACGCCATTGAACCGGCCCAACCAGCAACCAGAGCCGTATGCATTATATGGACAGCAAGCAACCGACCAGGATCATTCAATACGACGGTATGAACACGATACCAAGGCAAACCCATGGAAATACCCCTTTATGAAAGAAAAATAGATACTATGTAACTTTATTGCATTGGAAATAATGATGCTAGGGACCCCCCCCCTTTTCAGTAAATTCTCGTGAAGTAAGGATTACTATTTGTTCTATTCTATTGCTAATAATGGAACAATTCTGTTTATAGGAACAAAGAGAAGCAGATCTATTCTATACCCGATAAGTATCAATACGCAATGGGTGGTTAAACCATTTTGTATGAGCAAATGGATCCCTACTTGTTCATCATTCGACGGGTATATTTATAAGAATTTGTCTTGAGTCATTCTGACTTCTTTTATCAAAGAGCTTCTCCAATCTATAGATCAAATTTGATATGGTAAACTAAATAAAGACCACTATTATGAAGACAATAAACTACCCCCACTATTACGTTTTCACATCAAAGTAAAATAGATTACTTCATTTTTTTCATTTAATGCCTATTGGTGTTCCAAAAGTACCTTTTCGAAGTCCTGGAGAGGAAGATGCATCTTGGGTTGACATATAGTGTGACTTGTCAGATATATTGGGTCATACGGGATTTCCCCGTTCTCTCCCCCGATCGAGAGATCCTCTGATTCGACCAAGAAAGATTATCAAAAAATTGGAGCGTGAAGTGAAATTCGATCTATTTTAGGGGAATCCAGATTAATATTATCAATTAGAATAATTTATGGTTGACTTGGTTGGACCAATCAAATTATCCAGGCTCCGTTTATAAAAAAGTACCTTAGTAATATATCAACGATTGCTGTGTCTATTTCGAATTCTAAATTTTGTATTACTAGTTTTTCTATTTGACTAGGTTATTGATTGATACCTCATTAGAAATTCTCTTTTTTCCTATACGAAAAAATACGAATAATCCCTGTTAATTAATTAAGGAAAATAGGCTGAATGTGTCGAAAATTTGGCCGAGGACATGAAATTGATTCAACAAAAATTTGTAGCAAAAAGAAATGGTAGTAGGTCCATTTGTCCTATATGTGCAAATCACAATCGGAACTATCTTTACCTGGAGTAGAGGTATAAACCTAAAAGAATTCAAGAGGCCCATTCAGGAACAAGAAAATAACATCGTGATTGCGGGCGGATCTCGATGAAAGAATACATCAATTGAGGAGTTAATTCAACAAGGTTAATGAACTTTTCTATTTTTATATATTAGAGGGAAATTCTAGTGAAAGGGTTACAAACTTTTCTTTCTTACAACAAACACTAGAAGAAAAAGCTCCTTCGTTAGAACGATTTTGCTTTTAAAAAAAGAGCAGGAGCCGAAATCTATACATTGAGTCTTTTTTGCACAATTCTTTTGACCCGTATGCATTAAAAGGTGCATGTACGGTTCCTAAGGGATACAGTTTTATCCTAATCAACCGACTTTATCGAGAAAGATTACTTTTTTTAGGCCAAGAGGTTGATAACGAACTCTCCAATCAACTTATTGGTCTTATGGTATATCTCACTATAGAAGATCGTAACAGAGAGCTTTATGTATTTATAAACTCCCCCGGTGGATGGGTAATACCCGGAATCGCCGTTTATGATACCATGCAATTTGTGCCACCAGATGTACATACAATATGCATGGGATTAGCCGCTTCAATGGGATCTTTTGTCCTGGTCGGGGGAGAAATTACCAAACGTCTAGCATTCCCTCACGCTTGGCGCCAATGAGTTTTTTATTTGAGATAAAAAAAGAAGTCTATGCCTTCGCCATATGAAATTAAGAATCTTGAGTAATAATAGCATGGCACTTCCAATTCGATATGATAATTTTTTCTCAAACCATTAAATTATGTATCGAAAGAGCAGTCTGAAATACTCAGTATTTCCGATTTGATTTATTTTGATCTATCGGAATCTCAGTGTCACAAACCTTTTTCACACCGAAAAGCTCTGCATAAATTTATGTTATGAAACAGTTTTCCGTATTTTATTTGAGCGCATCAAAAAGAAACTTTGGGATTGCTGAATCACAGACGGAATAAATATATAAAGCAACGGAACCATCATAGTATTTTGAACTCCTCCAATAAAGAAGGGTGGTAATTGGACCTATTTTCGATCTGGGTATGAGAAATCCTATTTTATCTTTGATAGGAAATTCCATTCGTGAGCCGTATGCAATATGTAAAAAATGCCTGTACGGTTCTATTTTTTCTTGTTAGTCTCTTTCTCTTTACTCCATTCTGCAAAACCCTTTTGTATATTATATCATCAGGGTAATGATCCATCAACCTGCGAGTTCTTTTTATGAGTCCCAAACAGGAGAATTTGTCCTGGAAGCGGAAGAACTACTGAACCTGCGCGAAACTATCACAATGGTTTATGTCCAAAGAACAGGTAAATCTTTTTGGGTTGTATCCGAAGACATGGAACGGGATGTTTTTATGTCAGCAACAGAAGCCCAAGCTCACGGAATTGTGGATCTTGTAGCAGTTGAATGAAAATATCAAGGATTTCACAACCACGATTTGATTGATATTTTACTTATCGTCTTACCCAATTCTTTAATAGTCTATTAAATCGAAAAACTTCATAAGCATCCGGTTAAGAGCGATCTAAACCAGCTCAGTCTGTATACGATTCAGCATGCCAACTATTAAACAACTTATTAGAAACACAAGACAGCCAATACGAAATGTCACAAAATCCCCCGCTCTTAGGGGATGTCCTCAGCGCCGGGGAACATGTACTAGGGTGTATGTGCGACTCGTTCAGATCAGGGGCTGGAACAAAAGAAAGGAACCAATAACAACCAGTAGTAATCCGTCTGACTGATCAGTACCAATAACTAAATAGAATAAAAACGCAAATGGAATTTTTCCGTTCACTGGCTAAAATCTATTCTATCCCCCTATTTATTGTGTATGAAATTTATGGTTTCCGTTGGTGCAAATCCAATAAGCTGAGAAGCAATTCCCCATTGATAACAAAAGGGTTATTCATTAAGCGGGGGAAATCCTATTTAGCAGAAGAAATTTTAGACTTCCAAGAACGGCCTAACAGGATCAGCTACCCAGCTAACCTTCAGAATTAAATACCGTTACTGTATCGGTGGATCTCATTGTAAAAGACCTATTACTGGATAATTCGTGGGTAGAGCCGCATAACGGTGTGAACTGTACAAGTTACCAAAAAATAAGATTCATTAAATGAAGGAAAAGGCTCCGGTGTATAGAGAGGACCTCACCGTTTAAGAAGTAACCATAGAAACGATGGAACCACTCTATTATTTATTCTATATATATCTATTTTACTATGTTATTGATACTAGATATCAAGCAATTTCTTATTTTTAGACAGTTCACTTCGAAAAAAGAAAAAAATTGTGGTTGGGAAGGTTATAGTAGCAAACGTCATTGGAATTTTTATTTTATATATCCGAAGAATCCGTTTTGTTATAAAAAAATCAGTAAGGGGAAAAGGAATAACTGACAGACAGAAACTCAATTAGTTATTCCTCAAAGTTTCATTTATTCAATGACTAGAATTAGGCGAGGATATATAGCTCGGAGACGTAGAAACAAAATTCGTTTATTTGCATCAAGTTTTCGGGGGGCTCATTCAAGACTTACTCGAACTATTACTCAACAGAAAATACGAGCTTTAATTTCGGCTCATCGCGATCGAGATAAGAAAAAGAGAGATTTTCGTCGTTTGTGGATTACTCGGATAAATGCAGTAATTCGCAAGAGAGGAGTATCTTATAGTTATAGTAGACTAATAAATGATCTGTACAAAAGTCAATTGCTTTTAAATCGTAAAATACTTGCACAACTAGCTATATTAAATAGGAATTGTCTTTATATGATTTCAAATGAAATATTGGATCCATTGGAGTAATTTGAATGGAATTCCCCGGAGAATCAACTCCGGGAAGGTAGAGTATAAAATAGGATAAGATTAAGATAAAGTTGTCAAAATGAACAAAAGAGTTTAATAAAAAATGATTTATTCGGCCCCGCGGCCTTTTTTATTATGACACACGAATCAAATCTAGATTATCCTATTTTTCGAACACAACACCAACCTAAGTTCAGTTCGAATTGCAATTTTTATTCGATTAAAAAAAGTAAGCTAAACCTATTTATTTCGAGTTCTAAGGCCTATTGTTTGAGCAGTCGACTCAGTTCTTTCAAACTGTTTCTCGTTATTAAGAAAAGGTAACAAAGATAAAATACGAGCTTGTTTTATAGCAGTAGTAATTAATCGTTGTTGTTTCAAGGTCAATTTATTTACGCGTCTTGACAATATTTTTCCTTGTTCACTAATAAATCGACTAATTAAACTCATGTTTCTATAATCAATTCGATCCCCCGATTGGATCGGGGGCAAACGTCTACGAAAAGATCGCTTCGATTTAAGAAAGGGTCGTTTGGATTTATCCATGGTTTGTTTATTCCTTTTCCAGAAATCCTATTTCGGTCGGATTTAAAATAAATTCTAATTCAAAAATAGGATTGGGGTTGTTTATAGATGGGTTTATTTAGATTCGAATCTATATTTAGATATTATAATATATTATAATATGTCATTTTGACTGTTCCGTTTATTTTTTTATCTCCCCATGAGTCGTATGTTTGGAACAACAGGGGCAGAATTTTCTCAATTCCAATCGACTAGGCGTATTGTGTCGATTCTTTTGTGTAATATATCTGGAAATACCCCTTGAGTCTTTATTAACACTGTTTCGAACACAACTGATACATTCCAAAATAATAGTTACTCGTACATCTTTACTCTTGGCCATGAAACTCCTTTGGGTTTTTGATTCAGTCAACTCTTCTATATTTTTATTTTTATCTAAAGAAAAAAAAAAGAAAGAAACCAAATTAGAAAAGATTTCGTTGCAATCAATAGATAGTAATTAATAAGTAATACAATTAACTATATTTCTAATCTAATTGTAGTAGATTTTGTTAAGGACCTTGTATGATACACTTGCCCTAGACTGACATTTCCTTTTCTTTTTTCACTCTATTAATTTGATTAAAACTGTAAACCTATTTTAGTTTCGATTGAATCGACTTTTATTCTTTCTCTTTCATCCTTTCTTGGAATTCAAAAAAGGAAAAAAGAGAAAAACGGGGGTGAGATGTAATTTCGGATATGGAATTGTATCTCTAATCTTATTAAAACCCTCCCACGTCAATAACTAGAATGAAAAAAAAGGAAATGTCAGCGCATCTGGGAAGAAACGATTGATCTCTATCAATAGACCTGCTAAAGAGCCGAACCATATAGTACTTAGTACCGGTGCCACAGATAAATATGTT